AATCCTTGTTCTTTGGAAGATCTATCTCGTGTCTGGTACTGCATGGTTCCGCTCTGCAAGAACTCCGAATCGTTCTCTTGAAGCTCATCCTCTTTATGATAAATGATCTGCTTGCCCCGAAATGACCCGGCCCAATAGGGAAATCCCAATTCAGTGGACCTTTTGATACAATCAAATAGATTGCCACAAGGGCGCCATATTCTAGGAGCCCAAACTATGTAATTGAATAAATCCTCCTCTATCTGTTGCGGGTCGAGGGCCCCTTCCCCTTCTTCAAACTCCGATTCGTGTTTTTCATAGAAAAATCTCTGATCAATGATAGAAAAAGATCCATTTTGCATCATATCTAACGGATTCCTTGGTTCGGACCGAAGAAGTGAGGATCCCGCCAGAGCGCCTTCTACTTCTAATAGGCCACGAACTAGATCAGAATCATTCTCAACGAATCCACAAGAAGTGATCCCATTTTTTTCACCGGATCCGGGTGAAGACCAAAGATCTTGAGCGACCGATCCGGCAGAACAACTCAAAAGATAAAGAAGTATCGTTAATCTCTTCATGCTCGTTCCAAGTTCGAAGTACCATTTGTACAAATAAGAATCTCCTTCCTTACACGATTTCTTCTTCATATAGATAGATATAGGATCTATGGGGCAATTACTTAGAAGTACATTTTGTGCAACAGCCCTTCCTATCTGATAGAAAAGGATCCCATGATCCTGAACCGATCTTACCTGGGATCGCAAATCCCAAGTTTGTCTATGAAGAGCTGATCTAATTGTATTAGTTTCTATAATTGATTTCTTCTGTGTAATACTAATTGATAGGGCCTCATTGATAAGTGCTACAAGATCTCGTGCATTGGAACCCATGGTTATGGACCCGAATCCGTTAGTATGGAACGTTTTCTTTTCCAAGTGAAATCCCCTAGTATATGAAAGAATGAAAAAGTGCTTTCGTTGTTGTGGAATAAGAAGCCTTCGTATCTTAATACATGTATTTAATTTATTCGGAGCTATTAGAGCGGGATCCACTTTTTGGGGAATATGAGTCGAAGCAATAACAAGAATATTTCTAGTGGAACATCTTTCACAATCCCTGGAGAGATAGTTCTCTAATAGACCGAGGGATAAGTAATTCGACTCATTCATATACAGATCATGAATGTTTGGAATCCATATTATGCAAGGAGACATTGCTTTTGCTAATTCGAATTGAAGGGTGATATCAAATCGGTCTATTTTCGGCGTCATATACATAGTTAGCGCATTCGTCATAGTTAGCAGCTCCGTATCAAGGTCATCATCAATATCGTCACTATCATCAATATGGATATTGTCACTATCATCAATATCGATATCATCAATATCGATATTGTCACTATCATCAATATCGATATCATCAATAGAATAACCTTTAGACTTGTCATCCAGGAACCTGTTCGGAAATACCGTAATGAAAGGAACATAGGAGTTTGTCGCTAGGTATTTGACCAAACAGGATCGTCCAGTTCCTATAGAACCTATCACTAAAATACCCCTAGAAGGGGATAGGGCTAAGCGGAGCGAAAAGGGTTTTCCATGAGATGGAAAATGAAAACTATTAGCCCCACACAAGGTTTGTGAATAAGTGATTGTCTGATAATGAGCAAGGAATATCCGTCTTTCTGCTAAACAGGATCTATTGAACTCATAATTCATTAGATACTTTTTCTGAATGTCAACTAAGTATTGTAAGTAAATTGATCCCGGTTGTTCAATCATTTGATAACCAGAGTCATTCTTTGATAAAGGATCACTATGAGTCAGACTCAATAGAATTTGATCAATCCTTTTTTCTGTCATTAAGGCGGAGAACTGAACCAAGAATTCTCTTTCTTCATCATCAATCGAATCACTGTTCGCGACCCAGGATTCGATTTTATCATCAATCCAATCACCGTTCACGTTTTTTCTTTTTCTTATCAATGAATAGATCTCTTTACTTGTACGACTTAGATGTCTCATATTTCTCGAAAAAGTGATTCGATTGATGGGATTTGGTATGATACTTATGAGATTGATATTCAAATATTTCTTCTTAGAACGTATTGATTTGACCCCATAAGCGGGACCACCGCCCAATAGCATGTTGCCACCAGAAGTAGAACCCCGTATTTCTTCCAGAGAATCTCCTAATTGTTCCAGAGCAACTAGAAAGAGATTCTTTAACCAGAAAGAATTCAGTTCAGATGTAGGATACCTATCCAGAAGTTTTCGCAACTCAATCATGTATGATGGAATCATCAAAGATTTGATCTTTTCTAACTCTGTCTGTAACTCACTAGAGGCTCGGGAAACAAAGAGAAGATGGATACGAACGAGATATCCAGCAACAAGAAGAAGGAAAAGGATTGAATAGAGGAACTCCCGAGTATTTCTTGATCTCAGATGTGCCCATATCAATGGAACGGGTGACTCATTATTTCGATGAATCATTTCTTCGGACAGAAGAAGATTCTGTAAACACTTATTCGAAATCTCACTTATCAGAGTCCATTGTGGAAGAATCTTCTGAGGAATTGGCCATGATATATCTGATCCATACATAATATCATGAAAAATGGATACAAATTTTTGACTGCTACTTAGTATCGGCAATGGGTCTGAAAAAGTATCTAAAAGGGTGAAATTTAGATATTTGCACCCTGTCGAAGTAAGGAACCATGGCATATATGTTTGGAACAGATTCCATTTTGAGAGATTTGAAAAAGCACTATCTCGTTGAAAGGTTCCATACATCTGCCCTTTCTCAACGTATTTCTTTAGACAAAGACTCCGTTTTTTCCTCTTTCCGGATGGTAAATATTTCTCAGAACATGGAGTGTGAATCAAACCCATGTTTGAATTGAAACTGAGATACTGATGCAAGTTCTTCCCTTCTGAATCAGATAGATTCATATCTGAAAGAGGCTGACAATAAGTTCTTTCAAAATTGACTATTTGTTCCTCTCTTAGAGGTGTTGCAGAAATGTCTGCGATCGAGTAAATGGCTCTACGAACGAATGGATCGAATCGAATTGGAAAATGGAAAGATTTGTACAAGTTATACGTTTCATCACCACTTTGTAGAAAATCGTTAGGTATGAATATGTCAGATACCTGTGACTCGATTGGTGAAATAGTCTCTCTCTCCAAAAAAATATGTTTTTTTTTACCGACGCACAAAGAAAATATTTTGTTGCGAATGAACAAGATATTGAGGAATTGTCCATATGTAAGATCATCATTATGGATACGGGTCTTTTCCACAGAAAAAGGGAATCTTTTGTTAAAATAGAACCAGAAGTGATGTGGATCATTCAAGAATCGAAGTCGATTTGCTTTATAAAAAGAAGATATCAATGAACTTCTATGAAATGGTTTCGCGGGATTCAGCCAATTGTCTCGATCGTGGGATATCATTGAGAAATAGGAATCCGTGTTATCAAAGGATTTCCCGCGATTATTTCTATTTCTAGTATGGAATGAGTCAATCATCCACTTTGGTATCTTTTTGAACAAAAATGGTAATATTGTTCCTCCATTGATCAAGAATTTCGGTCTTTGGGAAGTATCATGATCATCCAATAAGAAGGGTTTCAATTTATTCAAATGAACGATTTGAACACCTATTGATTCTAACAACTGATTGCAGGGTTGATCATTCGGACCTTTCAATTCATAGATGTGGATCTCGGACCTATGAATGGGGGTATTCCCGATACTCACAAAGAAAAAGGGAAGTGACTTGGACAAAAAGGGAAGTGACTTGGACAAAAAGAGAAGTGACTTGGACAAAAAGAAACGAAGTGACTTAGACAAATCTTGTTTGTCGATAGCCTCGGACCAATCAATCGAATATTGATTAATACGTAATCGATCGAACACTACTTGAAAAAGGCTCTTCTGTTCAGAAACGAAATGTTCCAAATGTTCCTGGAAATTCTTGCTCCCATTGGACCATTTGTATCTATATGCATCAGGATCCCGATTCATGGACCTCTCGGTTCGAGAAATAAGAGGATCAAACCATTTCTTCTGACTCTTTTTCAAATTCGATAAATGTTGGTTGATCGTATATTTCATTATAGTTATATGATTCAGAGTATCATTTCCTATTTGATCCCTTTGAATTCCATATTCGAAGTTGCGGTCGGATCTATTCATTAAAAAGAATCGATTCGATACATTTCTTATGTACCCATAGGTGCTATATTGGATTTGAATCAGATTTCGGATCAATCTATATTGATTGACTGCCTCCATGATGTTGTTGCTAGCAAATACCGCGGTTTTTCGTTTTGGATCTTCCAAATCATTCCTGCAGTAGATCCGGACCAATTTTTTTCTGATCCTTCGATAAAAAGATTCATTCTCCTCATAAAAAAGAGGAGGTAGAACCAATAAAGATTTCTTTTTCGATTCATCTCTGGAGACCTCATTCAAGAATTTTTTTTGATCCAACCCGTAGGAATCAATAGAAAAGGCAAATCCCCTATGATACACCAGATCCGGCTCGGTTATTGATAGAGTGAATAGATCTGCCATTTCTTGAAATTTCTCTTCTGATTCAAAATCGTGGTGTAACGTGTATCCCCCTTTGTTCCAATCATGGAATAGATGAAATAAATCCAAAAATGGATTTTTGTTCAAGAATGAAATCTTATTGGAACTGTCCATATCTGGTTCATCCTTCGGAACCATATCACATCCCGGATCTGATGAAATAGGATGAATTGAGACGGTATTTTGTAAATACGTAATTATCTTGAATATATCAACCATTTCTTTATTTTCCGATCGCCTGGAAGGGACAAAAGAAACATCTTGTTTTTTCTTCAAAAATTTCTGATCTCTAGTGGACCTCTCAGTAGGATTCGAACCCAGATGAAGTTCTGACCATCTGTCAGAGAAAAAAGAACGAATTGATCTTGTAGGATTCCCAAGAAATTCTTCGATTTCTTTCGGAAGCAGATGATTATTCATCTGCTTCTCACGTTTCGTGAATAGCCTGGACATTGAGGAAGATCCAAAAAGGCATTTCGGGAATCGATCTGATTCTATCTCTGTTCGTTCCGTTTGAAGAAAGGAAGGATCCCAAAGAATCGATCTTTCTTTTAGTTGCTGAATCTCTGTTTGATCGATCAATGTGTGATATTCTGAATCCTCATTTCTAATGGAATCGAAAGGATCTCTGGATTGATCAGAAGATCCTTTCGATTGGCTAGAATCCGTTACTTGAACGAAAATAGATCTTGTGGAATCATATTGAATATTTGACAATACATTCCGTACCCTGCTAAAAAACCGATCCTTGTTTACCAACCACACATTGTCTAACCAAATCCAATTCTCTCTCGATACGTTCCTCAAAAAATCCGATTCGTGCTGATTCTTCCCCCAACTAACGAAGAGATCTTGGCGGAATTGCCACATATGAAATTGAGCACAATTTTGCAAAGAAATGCCCCACTTCTTTCTCGAGAAGAGATGGGAAACATGCTCAATATCATTTGATTGAATAGTTGCCTCAGCTCCTTGTTGTTTGAAGAAACCCCCCCCTTCAATTGGTCTTTTTTCACGAAAAGCGGACATGAGATAACAAATCAAGTCTTTCCCTAAGATTTCGAATAGCTGTCCCGAATTCAAGTTGATTATGTTTCGCTTCTTCCTCGGAGAAAGACGATCAAACAATTCCCAATCATGGTCCTTGCGGATCGGATCATCCGTATAGGATAAAAAAAGAAACTCCAGATATTTGCTATCTTTCTCTTTGAATGAGATCTCAATTCCAGCTACGGTTTCATTAGCTATCTTACAACTAGAATCCCTCTTTTTTCCGATCTGGTTCCTCCACCACCGCGAACCCCGGTTCGATTCAGGCATGATACGCTTTTTATTTATTGGGAGAACCCAAGTACTCTCTTGCGGATCCATGAAACAACTCTCAGAAATCTTTTTCCCTTTTGGAAGATACAGGAGCGAAACAATTAACCTATTGATATTGGAAGACCAAAAAGATTCTTCCAATGTCTCATTTCTGGGTCCAATGGAATTCATAGGTATAGGAAGAAGCCCCATCAAATAGAGATTTTTTCTTTCGACCATCTTTCGATTGTTAATACGAGATATAAGGACCGCTACTACAAGCAGTACTACACCTTTGATCGTGAAATATCGATTGCTTGTTGAACCCTGTGAATCACGTGAAAGTAGGATACTCCAAATTCGGGGGTCAAAGAGTTTCATAAAACGTTCTTGGTGGAAAAAAATGGGAGTGAAAGATCCCACTGAATCGAATTTGATCCATGAATCTAAGAAATAGTGAGAATTCTTGATCTCTCTCAATATCTCTCTCAATTCGAAGATCCAGGATTTGAATTGATGTCGTTTCATTGATTCCTCCTAAAGATTTTCATTGATTCCTCCTAAAGATTTCATTTCAATTGGAATTTGGTTATTCACGATGTACGATGAGCCCTGTTAAGCATCCATGGCTGAATGGTTAAAGCGCCCAACTCATAATTGGCAAATTCGTAGGTTCAATTCCTGCTGGATGCACGCCAATGGGAACGTTCAATAAGTCTATTGGAATTGGCTCTGTATCAATGGAATCTCATCATCCATACATAACGAATTGGTATGGTATATTCATACCATAACATATGAACAGTAAGAACTAGAATTCTTATCGATACTGGAACTCATAGGGAAGAAAATGGATTTATGGATGGAATCAAATATGCAGTATTTACAGAAAAAAGTATTCGGTTATTGGGGAACAATCAATATACTTCTAATGTCGAATCAGGATCAACTAGGACAGAAATAAAGCATTGGGTCGAACTCTTCTTTGGTGTCAAGGTAATAGCTATGAATAGTCATCGACTCCCGGGAAAGGGTAGAAGAATGGGACCTATTATGGGGCATACAATGCATTACAGACGTATGATCATTACGCTTCAACCGGGTTATTCTATTCCACCTCTTATAGAGAAAAGAACTTAAAGCAAAATACTTAATAACACGGCGATACATTTATACAAAACTTCTACCCCGAGCACACGCAATGGAGCCGTAGAGAGTCGAGTGAAATCCAATCCACGAAATAATTTGATCTATGGACAGCATCGTTGTGGGAAAGGTCGTAATGCCAGAGGAATCATTACCGCAAGGCATAGAGGGGGAGGTCATAAGCGTCTATACCGTAAAATTGATTTTCGACGGAATGAAAAAGACATATCTGGTAGAATTGTAACCATAGAATACGACCCGAATCGAAATGCATACATTTGTCTCATACACTATGGGGATGGTGAGAAGAGATATATTTTACATCCCAGAGGGGCTATAATTGGAGATACCATTGTTTCTGGTACAGAAGTTCCTATATCAATGGGAAATGCCCTACCTTTGAGTGCGGTTTGAACTATTGATTTACGTAATTGGAAGTAACCAATTAGGTTTACGACGAAACCTAGAAATCAATCACTGATCCAATTTGAGTACCTCTATGGGATAGACCTCAACAGAAAACTGTTGAGTAACGGCAGCAAGTGATTGAGTTCAGTAGTTCCTCATAGAAAATTATTGACTCTAGAAATATGGTAATATGGAGAAGACAAAATTGTTTGAAGCACGCACAGAACCGGAAGCGCCCCTTGTTTCAAAGAGAGGAGGACGGGTTATTCACATTTAATTTGATGGTCAGAGGCGAATTGAAAGCTAAGCAGTGGTAATTATAAAGATCCCCCGGGGGAAAAATAGAGATGTCTCCTACGTTACCCGTAATATGTGGAAGTATCGACGTAATTTCATAGAGTCATTCGGTCTGAATGCTACATGAAGAACATAAGCCAGATGACGGAACGGGAAGACCTAGGATGTAGAAGATCATACATGAGTGATTCGGCAGATTTGGATTCCTATATATCCACTCATGTGGTACTTCATCATACGATTCATATAAGATCCATCTGTCTAGATTCATCATATACATCTAGAAAGCCGTATGCTTTGGAAGAAGCTTGTACAGTTTGGGAAGGGATTTTTATTGATAAAAAAGAAGAATCTACTTCAACCGATATGCCCTTAGGCACAGCCATACATAACATAGAAATCACACTTGGAAAGGGTGGACAATTAGCTAGAGCTGCAGGCGCTGTAGCGAAGCTGATTGCAAAAGAGGGTAAATCGGCCACATTAAGATTACCATCTGGGGAGGTCCGTTTGATATCCAAAAACTGCTTAGCAACAGTCGGACAAGTGGGTAATGTTGGGGTGAACCAAAAAAGTTTGGGTAGAGCCGGATCGAAGTGTTGGCTAGGTAAGCGTCCTGTAGTAAGAGGAGTAGTTATGAACCCTGTAGACCATCCCCATGGGGGCGGGGAAGGGAGAGCCCCAATTGGTAGAAAAAAACCCACAACCCCCTGGGGTTATCCTGCGCTTGGAAGAAGAAGTAGGAAAAGGAAAAAATATAGTGATTGTTTTATTCTTCGTCGCCGTAAATAGGAATATTGAAAATCGAATATTTCAAATTTGAAATAAATAATGTGATGGGCGAACGACGGGAATTGAACCCGCGCATGGTGGATTCACAATCCACTGCCTTGATCCACTTGGCTACATCCGCCCCTTATCTAGCTAAAGGATTCTCTCTTTTTTCCATTCATCATTATTGTATTTATTCTTACCTTCATAGCTTAGATCGAGATATTATATTCTATTGGACATAGAATGCCAATCTTTAAAATGTAAAAAAAGGAGTAATCAGCTGTGACACGTTCACTAAAAAAAAATCCTTTTGTAGCTAATCATTTATCTAGAAAAATTGAAAAACTTAACATGAGGGAGGAGAAAGAAATAATAGTAACTTGGTCTCGGGCATCTACCATTATACCCAAAATGATTGGCCATACAATCGCTATTCATAATGGAAAGGAACATTTACCTATTTATATAACAGATCGTATGGTGGGTCACAAATTGGGAGAATTCGCGCCTACTTTGACTTTCGCGAGACATGCGAGAAACGATAATAAATCTCGTCGTTAATTTGGAATAAAAAAAAATAGATACTTATCATTCATTGGCAGGGGATAAACCTTATGATAAAGAAATCGAATTCGAGTAGAGAAGTCAAAGTTTTAGCTCAACATATATGTATGTCTGTTTTCAAAGCACGAAGAGTAATTGATCAGATTCGAGGGCGTTCTTATGAGGAAACACTTATGATATTGGAACTCATGCCTTATCGAGCATCTTATCCCATTTTAAAATTGGTTTATTCCGCAGCAGCAAATGCTAGTCATAATATGGGTTTGAACGAAGCTGATTCATTCATTAGTAAAGCCGAAGTCAATGGAGGCCCTTTTGTGAAAAAATTAAGACCTAGGGCCCGAGGACGTAGTTATCCGATAAAAAGACCTACTTGTCATATAACAATTGTATTAAAAGATAAATCTAAATTATTTTTAGATGAATCTAAGGTTTAGATTCCTATTTAGAAAAAAATGGATGGAAAGATAATATAATCAAAAAATATGGGACAAAAAATAAATCCACTTGGTTTCAGACTTGGTACAACCCAAAATCATCATTCCTTTTGGTTTGCACAACCAAAAAATTTTTCCATCGGTCTACAAGAAGATGAGAAAATACGAAATTGTATCAAGAACTATGTACAAAAAAATAAGAGAATATCCCCAGGTTTCGAAGGAATTGGAGTTGCACGCATAGAAATTAAAAAAAGAATTGATTTGATCCAGGTCATAATCTATATTGGGTTCCCAAATTTATTAATAGAGGGCCGAACACGAGGGATTGAAGAATTACAGATGAATGTACAAAAGGAGTTTCGTTCGGTGAACCGAAGACTCAACATTGCTATCACAAGAATTGAAAAACCTTATGGACACCCTAATATTCTTGCAGAATATATGGCTTCACAATTACGAAATAGAGTTTCATTTCGAAAGGCAATGAAAAGAGCTATTGAATTAACTGAACAAACAGATACAAAGGGAATTCAAATACAAATTGCAGGGCGTATCGACGGGAAAGAAATTGCACGGGTCGAATGGATCAGAGAGGGTAGGGTTCCTCTACAAACAATTCGCGCTAAAATAGATCATTGTTCCTATACAATTCGAACTATCCATGGAGTATTAGGCCTAAAAATTTGGATATTTGTGGACGAAGAATAATAAATAGACCTTTATTTATCTTGCCGTTCTGTCCATTGATAGAACAAAAAATTGAAAACTGTTTCTGTTTTTCCGTTAAACCAAATAAAAATAAACAATTCTAATTCTATAAGGTTGAATAAAAAATCGATTAATCTTTTTTTTTTGATATAATTGCTATGCTTAGTGTGTGACTCGTTAGTTTTTTCTTTAGAGTTTAGAGTTGGGCTTCAAAAAAATGACCCCACTAGGAATCTAATAACTATTCTAAAAACTAATAACCAACTTATTGCTTCGTATTGTCGAGATCCCAAGAAACAGTCACTATATGACTGGATAGATCAATCATATAGTTGTAACAACTGAAATTTTCCATAAAAAAATAAGATTTTAGATTTTTTTTTGAAAGGAAAAAATAAAGGGATGCGGATAAATGGAAAGGTGATAGAAAGAGAGAACAAAAATATCAATGATAAATGATTCCAATATGTATGGTCTATGAATCACCTCAGAAAAGGCAGTGTGATAAAGCATTAATATTGATATAAATATATAAGTAATAATAAAATAAAGAGCCCGGGGTTAATAGAAACTGAGTAGATTGACTCGGGAACGGATTTTGTTAGAAGCTCCATTGCAGAATTCAGGCCTAACCATTAATGGAGAAGCTATAGGAACGACGAAACCTGTGACTATATAAGATTCTATTAAAATAAAAACGAATCCTAATGATTCATTGGGTGGGATGGCGGAACGAACCAAGAACAAATGAATTTACTCTAAGAGATAGATCATAGATTGATCCTACGAATGAAGCAGGAAAGAGTTAATATCCGCCCGCGAAACCCTTATTTACTGGTTTACTGGATTGCAATATTGTCTCGATTCAATAAGAGTAAAAAAAATAAGGATTCGTTTTAAATTCGTTATAAATAAAGAAGCATTATCTATATCTAAAAATATACACATTTAGCCATATATACAGCTTCCTATGTAATAAATGAAATATCAATAAATCCTTAGTTTAGTGTATTAGTTATTAAATACATGGGTATCTGTAATATTATCGAATCCTTTCATTCGCGAGGAGCTGGATGAGAAGAAACTCTCATGTCCGGTTCTGTAGTAGAGGTGGAATTAAGAAAAAACCATCAACTATAACCCCAAAAGAACCAGATTTCGTAAGCAACATAGAGGAAGAATGAAAGGAATATCTTGTCGAGGCAATCATATTTGTTTCGGCAGATACGCTCTTCAGGCACTTGAACCCACTTGGATTACAGCTAGACAAATAGAAGCAGGGCGAAGAGCAATGGCACGATATGCGCGTCGTGGTGGAAAAATATGGATACGTATATTTCCCGACAAACCTATTACAGTAAGACCTACAGAAACACGTATGGGTTCGGGGAAGGGATCCCCCGAATATTGGGTATCCGTTGTTAAACCAGGTCGAATACTTTATGAAATGGGCGGAGTATCAGAAACTGTAGCCAGAACAGCTATTTCAATAGCTGCATGCAAAATGCCTATACGAACTCAATTTGTTATTTCAGGATAGAGATGTAGAACTAAACATAAACAAAAGGGGTATTAGGATGAAAAAACAACCACGGGTTTAGTTTATTTATTTCTAGACAAACACTATTTCTTTTTTTACTCATTCTTTGCATTGCAATAACAGATTCAAATAAAAATGATATGATTCAACCTCAGACCCTTTTGAATGTAGCAGATAACAGCGGAGCTCGAAAATTGATGTGTATTCGAATCATAGGAGCCGGTAATCATCGATATGCTCATATTGGTGACGTTATTGTTGCTGTAATCAAAGAAGCAGTGCCCAATATGCCTCTAGAAAGATCAGAAGTAATTAGAGCTGTAATTGTACGTACATGTAAAGAATTCAAACGTGACAACGGGATGATAATACGATATGATGACAATGCAGCAGTTGTCATTGATCAGGAAAGAAATCCAAAAGGAACTCGAATTTTTGGCGCCATTGCTCGGGAATTGAGACAGTTGAATTTTACTAAAATAGTTTCATTAGCTCCCGAAGTATTATAAATATTAGTGGATGAAACTATGATATAGTTATAGTAGGATATCTGAAATGGATCAAATTAGTAGATTGTGTCTCACGCATATACTTTTAATAATTTCATAATGAATTTCTTAATTAAGAAATTCATTATGAAAATCAAAAAAAAAAACATGTTGATTATATCAATATTAAGAAGTACCAACAATTATAATTCGTTATGGGCAAAGACGCTATTGCTGATATAATAACTTCTGTAAGAAATGCTGACATGAGTAAAAACGGAACGGTTCGAATAGCATCCACTAATATCACCGAAAACATTGTTAAAATACTCCTACGAGAAGGTTTTATTGAAAACGTTCGGAAACATCAGGAAAATAACAAATATTTCTTGGTTTTAACTTTGCGCCATAGAAAGACTAAGAAAGGAATATATAGAACTATTTTAAAACGTATCAGTCGACCTGGTCTACGGATCTATTCCAACTATCAAAAAATTCCTAAGATTTTGGGCGGAATGGGAATCGTAATTCTTTCTACTTCTCGAGGCATAATGACAGATCGAGAAGCTAGACTAGAAAAAATTGGAGGAGAAATTTTGTGTTATATATGGTGATCCTCCTCCGGTATCCTAATTTTATCTCTAACTTCCTATTTGTGAAATAGAGAGGAAAGGTGAGTTATATAACGCTTCCTCCATTAGTTGATACTTCAAGGGGGTTACCTGTAATGAAAGAACAAAAATTTATTCAGGAAGGTTTAATTACTGAATCACTTCCCAACGATATGCTGTGCGGGTCCGTTTAGATAATGAAAATCTAATTCTAGGTTCTATTTCAGGTAGGATCCGGCGCAGTTTAGTTTGATACGGATACTGCCAGGAGATAGAATCAAAATCCAAATAAGTCGGTACGATTCAACCAGGGAACGTATAATTTATAGACTTCGAAACAAAGATTCGAGTGATTAGATGATTTTTGAAAACATCCCTTTCATGGGGGATCCAATTCGAAGGTAAAAATACAAGAGACTCATTTTCTTCCAAGGAATAGATTCCAAATTAAGGTAAGGGGTGAAAAATATGAAAATAAGGGCTTCTGTTCGTAAAATTTGTGAAAAATGTCGACTGATCCGTAGGCGTGGACGAATTATAGTGATTTGTTCCAATCCAAGACATAAACAGAGACAAGGATAATCTTTCTACAGTTTGTTTCTCAAGGAAAAACCGTGTAAAAATAAAGGATCCGCTTTAACATGAAATGGATATCTCCATATCTTTCTGTATATTTCTGATTCATATTTATGAGATGATAAAATATGGCAAAACCTATACCAAGAATTGGTTCGCGTAGGAATGGACGTATTGGTTCACGTAAGAATGGACGTAGAATACCAAAAGGAGTTATTCATGTTCAAGCGAGTTTCAACAATACCATTGTAACTGTTACAGATGTACGAGGCCGGGTGGTTTCTTGGGCCTCTGCCGGTACTTCTGGATTCAAAGGCACAAGAAGACGGACACCCTATGCTGCTCAAGCTGCCGCTTTAAATGCCATTCGTACTGTAGTCGATCAGGGTATGCAACGAGCAGAAGTTATGATAAAAGGTCCTGGTCTCGGAAGAGACGCAGCATTGCGGGCCATTCGGCGAAGCGGTATACTATTAAGTTTTGTGCGTGATGTAACACCTATGCCACATAATGGATGTCGACCCCCTAAAAAAAGACGTGTGTAAAAATAAGAATTAAACGGATTTCAAGAGAAATAAACGATTCAATGATCTGATCAAATAATAATAATTAGTATGGTTCGAGAGAAAATAGCAGCATCCACTCGAACACTACAGTGGAAATGTGTTGAATCAAGAGTAGACAGTAAGCGTCTTTATTATGGTCGTTTCATTCTGTCCCCACTCATGAAAGGTCAAGCCGATACCATAGGTATCGCCATGCGAAGGGCTTTACTTGGAGAAATAGAAGGAACATGTATTACATGTGCAAAATCTGAGAAAGTGTCGCATGAATATTCTACGATAGTAGGTATTGAGGAATCAGTACATGAAATTTTAATAAATTTGAAAGAAATTGTATTGAGAAGTAATCTGTATGGAGTTAGAGACGCATCCATTTGCGCCAGAGGTCCTAGATACGTAACCGCTCAAGATATCATCTCACCACCTTCCGTGGAAATAGTTGACACAACACAGCATATAGCTAACTTAACGGAACCCATTGATTTGCGTATTGAATTAGAAATAAAGAGAGATCGTGGATACCGTATGAACTCCACAAATAACTCTCAAGATGGAAGTTATCCTATAGATGCTGTATCTATGCCTGTTCGAAATGTGAATCATAGTATTCATTCTTATGGGAATGGAAAAGAAAAACAAGAAATACTTTTTCTAGAAATATGGACGAATGGAAGTTTAACCCCTAAGGAAGTGCTTTATGAAGCTTCTCGTAATTTGATTGATTTATTTATTCCTTTTCTACATGCGGAGGAAGGGAACATTCATTTCGAGGAAACTAAAAATAGGTTCACTCTACCTTTTTTTGCCTTTCAAAATAGATTAACTAATCTAAAGAAAAACAAAAAAGGAATTCCATTGAAATGCATTTTTATTGACCAATCAGAACTACCCCCCAGGACCTATAATTGTCTCAAACGGTCCAATATACATACATTATTGGACCTTTTGAGTAACAGTCAAGAAGATCTTATGAGAATTGAATATTTTCGCACAGAAG